CTACGCCAAAACTCGGCGCAAAGAACCAACCAGATTGCCCCAGTGGATAAATAAGGAATACGGAAACAAAAACAGCGATTGGAGCAGAGAATGAAATTGCATTATAAGGCCGCAATTGAACAGACCGAGCAAGTTCAAATTGACGTAACATGAAACCTATTAGTGCAAAAGCCCCATGGAGAGCGACAAAAGTCCACAGACCGCCTAATTGACACCAACGAGTAAAATCCCCTTGCGCTTCCGGGCCCCATAGTAGCAACAAAGAGTGTGCTAAACTATTGGCAGGGGTGGAAACTGCCGCGGTTAAGAAATTACAACCTTCCAAATAGGAACTAGCCAATCCATGGGTATACCAAGAAGTTACAAAAGTTGTCCCTGTAAACCAACCCCCTAAAGCGAAATAAGCACAAGGAAAGAGCAATAGGCCGGACCATCCTACAAAAACGAAACGGTCCCTTCGTAACCAGTCGTCCATAATATCAAATAGATCATTTTCTTCTTTAGTAACTCTACCAAGGGCTATAGTCATAGTGATCCTCCTATTCAATTACTTCAACCATTTCCGAGCACCTCATATCACTTCCAAGGCATACGATAGTTTGATTATCTGTGGACGATTTCTTTCTCGTTCAATGCCCTTTTTCAAAGGTCTCGAAGATAGAAATTTTTTATTTTTATCTATGGGGTCACAACCGAGGTCGTGGTAAATCCATGAATTTGATTCGATTAGTTTTTCTTATACTATAGAAATAAACATTTGAATTCAGCATTATTCCATGACTCCTATTTCAAAGCCTATCTTTTAAGGAAAAATGAAAATAAAAGTAACCCCTCTTTTCCCACTCGCTCTCTATTGCATGGGTGGAAGAACAAAAATTGGATTCTGAAAAAAAAAAGAAAGATATTGAAAAAAAAAAATTGACTTTCGAAATCAATTTTTATGTGTAGCGGAAAGGAGTTGCGATTTCTTCTTATTCCTATAGAACATCTAGTAACAAGAATATGAAATCGTAAATAGCGAAAAATTCTTGCCTTGCGCGGTCTAAGTCTAAGGAAATACAAAAAATCCGCTTATACAATTTCATCTACATCGAATTTATATATCAGAATAGTGGATAGAGGCATCATTCAAGGAGTCAGGTCTACTTACTTTATCTTTCTTTCCAATTTTATGGTGGGTTTGATAAGAACCCTTTTTGTTTTGTTTATAAATAATCGAAAAAAGAGTTTTTTATTTTTTATATAACCTGCTTGTTTTATTATAACAAGTCCTATATGAAAATGCCCGCTGAAGAGAAAATCTATCTGATTGTTTCTCAGCCAATATCGAATTTTAGAAAGAAAAAACAAGAATTTTCTTCTTTTTTTTATTAACATTAAGAAAAAAGAATATAATTAAAATGGAATTGGCAATATAATTTTTATGGACTTTTGAAAGAAAAAGGAAGGATTTTTTGCAATCGTTATTTCTTGCCTCTGTCATATCACGGAAACCTTTCGATTTGGAACGGGGAGAGATGGCTGAGTGGACTAAAGCGGCGGATTGCTAATCCGTTGTACAATTTTTTTGTACCGAGGGTTCGAATCCCTCTCTTTCCGCCCCCTCGGATCATTTGGGACTTTCGAATTGGAAGGAATTCTGACCCCCGGATTTTCTCATAGATAAATGTACGAAACAAATCCAATTTGTAAGAAAAAATTCCAAAAAAATTTGGATTTTTACTCCTCACGCCCAGGATTACGTCCTGGGTCATTAGATAAGAATCCAAAGATAAAGAGGGAAACAAAGAATATCACTACTGTATAAACAAAAAGTTTGAGAGTAAGCATTACATAATCTCCAAGATTTTTTTTTAAGGAATAGATTACCCGTTTTTCCTTACCACACAGATCCACTAGGATGGGTTTTGTTTATTTTTACACCTAAAAATGCAAAAATCAATTCTTGAAAAAAATTGCAAGAATTGATTTATAATAAGCACTCTTATCAATATCAAAAATTAGGTTAGGTATTGTGTGGGTACCTAAAGGTACCTGCTCAACGTAGGTGCAGGGGGTGGGGTAGAAAGGCGGATCCCAATTTATTGCTGCAGCTATACATTCAATGTAGAAGAATTAGAATTTTAGAATCGAAGGTTCATAATATAAGACTTCTCGGCTTTTATTCATTTTTAGAATTTTTTTGGAATGAATACATCATTCAATTTGGCAGACAGAACAGAGTAGTAAAGATTTCATCGAAAACTTACAGCAGCTTGCCAAACAAAGGCTAATAGAAAAAAGAGTATAGGTATGACAGGCATAAAATCCACGATTGGGTTGAAAATGGCATAAGCTTCGGGCAATTTGGCGAAGAAAAAACTAGTCGGATAAAGAACAGAATTAAAACAGATACAGGTTAAACTAAGTATATTAGGCATAACAAGCATTTCGTTCTTGTAGAGTAGATAATTGGATTTTGATTGAGTTATTTTTCTAAGGGAAAAAAGAAAAGGCGGGTTCAAAATCCTTTTTTCTTCGGACTTTCCCAAACGCAAAATACCTCCTTGTATTCGCACTCTCAAATGAGAATGGAAGAAATTCGACTTTCATATAATATCTTAATAGAATTCCATGTAATGATCAATGCATTTTTTGGATTCTATATTATCCGCATGTCTAGAATCCTAGCAAGAGAGTATCCCTCATTTTTTATGTAATTGAAGTGGGATTGACGAATAACAAATAAACATAATAGTGTTTATTAGTGTCGCATAAAACCAGAAATGGGGCGTGGCCAAGTGGTAAGGCAGCGGGTTTTGGTCCCGTTACTCGGAGGTTCGAATCCTTCCGTCCCAGATTTTTTCTGATGAAACGAAAGATGAAATCATATTGTACCCCACACGAGACAAAAGAAAGTTTATTAAAGAGAATAATTATCTCTTATGAACTCTTAGATTAGATGCATTTCTAAGCATTCTTTTTCTTTCTCAGAAAACATAATCAAGTGTCAAGTCCAGTCAAATTGAATATCTTTATTTTCATGAAAAATTGGGTCTATCAGTCACATTCAGGATATGCCCCTACTACTACTCATTACTCATATGTGTTTTGAAATTCGAACTTCTTAGATAAACTTTATGCTCCATATCCATGAAGGGGGAATTCTTACATGATACATTTGACATCTAATGTGAAAGAAAAGAAGGACCCCCTATTTATTTTTCCCGAACTAAAGAACTAAAGTAAGTAAATAAAAAGAAAATAAAGGGGGTATCCTAATTCTATATTTCATGGCCAGATTAAAGAATAGGAAGTTTTTAGTTTCAGCACAGGTCTTAAAACTTTTGACCAAGATCGGCTTGCGAAAAAAGAAAAAGGGTTTCTATTCTATGGATAGGAACTCCATTTTTGTATTTTAGATATTATCTGATTTGCAAATATCCATTTCTAAATCAATGGAATGTGAGGATTAGAGAGAAATTCATATATTCTGTCTACTCGGCTTTCGAATTAATTGAAAAATTTTTAAACTTGACGTAAAACACTGTATAAAAAATGAGACCTATCCCTTTATGATAGAGATAGATTTTTGTTGTATTATATTATTAGTAAAAAGGGCCCCTCTTTGGTTAAGCGAAAACCATCTCGATCTGCGATTCTTTAAATATCCAGAATGATCCATTCTGGTAAGGATAAGGTAAGAACTGTTCGTTGGATAGAATGGATTCAAAAAATCATACTTCTCCTGATTTTTGATTTGGAGTTGCTTCTTTTAGGTAAAAGAAAGAATGCTATAAGTAAAAGCAAAGGCCTTAATTTGACTTTACACGAAATGTGTTTTTTTTTTTTACTTCATTTTTTTCCCTCTTTTGGTATTCGAGTCGAAGAAGTACGAGAATTCTATAACTACCAAAAAACTTTCAATCTTTTCATTGGAATAGTTTATTTAGTTAATAGTTTTTGTTATGGAAAAATATATTGCTAATCTAATTCTAATATAGTAATTAAATTAATTAAACTTTTTTTGAGGTTGATAGTTTATTTGTTGGAGAAGAGTCGATCCTTCGCTTCTCATTTCAGGATTGACCATCTCGAGTCCTCTGTTGAGGATGGAAATTCAATAAAAAATAAGTCTTAAGCAAACTTGTTTATTCGTCTTTTTCGAACTATGTTTCCTTTCCTTCATATGATAGAATATGGGTTTAAATAAATTGGATCTTTGCGGAGTCTTCCCCGATAAATACTTATTTCTTTTATCCATATTTCTCCATAGATAGCAAGTTTGAATTAGTATACAAAAAACTAAACTAAACCAATGACTATTCATGATCCCATCCATATTGGATCAATTCCCTATACCACTTTGCAATGAAATTAGAGGAATGTTTGTTATGGTAAAACTTCGTTTAAAACGATGTGGTAGAAAGCAACGTGCGACTTGAAGGACATGATCGATTGTGGATTTTGTTATCCATCATTTTCCATAGTAATGAAAATGCTCTTGGCTCGACATAGTCTGTTCTATTCGTCCCGAACCAAATTTGCGCTGGGTTGTTTGTAAGTAAATAGTACACGATGGAGCTCGAGAGGACAGAATTGATTTTTTATCAAGGGAAAGAATCTAGGGTTAGTGAAAACTAATAAATTAGGCCAACTTTGTCAGTCTATCCTTAATATAGAAATCGAAAGGTTAAAATAAGAAGAAAGTCCAATTTTGGAAGATTGGAAAAACTCTTTCAATTAAAAGTTTATCAGAATCAATCGCCCATATTCGATTTCTATAGAAGAGGGAAATGCTTTATCGAAGGAAATAAGAAAAAAAGGGTATGTTGCTACTCTTTTGAAAGAAAAAAGAATAGGAATTCCCGAAGTAATGTCTAAACCCAAGGATTTCACAAATCAAAGATAAAGAATTCCGGAACAAGTAAACGCGATTTTCAATTGTCTCAACAATAGAATTGGATCAGAATAAGGAATAAAAGTCAATTCGTTCGAGATGAGACAAAGAAAAGAGTTTAGAGACGACTCAAAAAATTTGGAAGGATTTTTCCTTTTAAGTCTGTCAGTCAAAATTAACCAACTTGAGTCATGAGTATAAATGAAATTTGTTTTTTCTGTAAGGAAATTAATGCAAGTCATAGTCTAATTTCTATCTACTTGTCTAATTTCTATCTACTTGTATTATAGACAGAAATTCGAATCTTTTTCTCGAGCCGTATGAGGAGAAAACCTCCTATACGTTTCTAGGGGGGGCATTGTTTAGCTACATCTATCCCAATAAGCTGTCTATCGAATCGTTGCAATTGATGTTCGATCTCGAAGAGAAGGAAGAGATCTTCGAAAAGTAGGTTTTTATGATCCGATAAAGAATCAAACTTGTTTAAATGTTCCAGCTATTCTCTATTTCCTTGAAAAGGGTGCTCAACCTACAAGAACTGTTTATGATATTTTAAGGAAGGCAGAATTCTTTAAAGAAAAAGAAGGAACTTTGAGTTAATTGAAGAACTAAATGAATAAAAAAGTAGGAGAGGATCACTAGTATCCCTCGTTGTCTAATTATTTAGACACAATTTGCCTCTTTCTTAGTCCTATTTTTGACTGGATTTATGTCGTGCCAATCCAACATAAGCCCTTATTTTATTTACTTTTTCTATCTAATTTGTTTTCTTACCATTGTATTTCCATTGACAAAGGTCTATTGAACAAATAGAATTTGTAGATAGATAGGTCTCTTTATCCTCACTCCATATTAGGTTTTTCTGTCTACACTTCGCTCAAATGATAAGGTTGTCCCTCTTGCATGTACTCTCATACAAGATTTATTTATATAAAGAAATAGAAATTGCTAAAAAAATGACAATTTTGCTATCGTGATTGGGGCCGCTCCTTTTTTAACCTTAGTGAAATTTAGCCGAACCTGTTCATTTTGGCATTTGAGTGTTTTTAATGGGCGATAAAATCTTTCTTTTAATGTTTTGCTAGTTCAATGTTTTGACAGGAGCGTGCGGTGTAATTCCATTGATTTTTGGGTTTCGATCGTATCTAAGATCCTATTTTATCTGGGTTGCTAACTCAATGGTAGAGTACTCGGCTTTTAAGTGCGACTATGATCTTTTACACATTTGGATGAAGCAACAAATTCGTCCAGACTCTTGGTAGAGTCTAGAAGACCACGACTGATCCTCAAGGGTAATGAATGGAAAAAATAGCATGTCGTAATAAAATCAATTTCTTATTTTTGATTTTTGGAATGGAATAAAAAATTCCTATTTTCTGGGTCTAGTGAATAAATGGATAGAGCCTGGCTCCAATTCTGGTAAAATAAAAAGCAACGAGCTTAACTTCTTAATTGAAATGATTCCCCGATCTAATTAGACGTTAAAAATAGATTAGTGCCTGATGCGGGGAAAGGTTGGGTTTTCCTATGAACGGACCCTTGATTTTTTCTTTTTTTTTTTTTTTTAGAAATCCTAATTATTCTTGATTATAGATTGAAAAGGGATGTTATGGATTGAATGTGTAAAAGAAGCAGTATATTGATAAAGAGACTGGATTCCAAAGTCAAAAGAGCGATTGGCCTGCAAAAATAAAAGATTTGTTCTCTTTTGTAATTAGAACAAACATAAACTAATTGGATAGAAAAGGAAAAGATCTGTGGATTAGATTCCTTTTCTTTCCAGGGTTTGTATTAAAAAATGCAACACCCTGTTTTGACCATATTGCACTATGTATCATCATTTGAGAAACCGAGAAATGCTTCTTCTTTCTGATTCAAGTAGAAATACAAATGGAAAAATTGGAAGGGTATTCAGAAAAACAGAAATCTCGTCAACAATACTTCGTTTACCCACTTCTCTTTCAGGAGTATATTTATGCATTTGCCCATGATTATGGATTAAAAGGTTCCGAACCTGTGGAAATTGTTAGTTGTAATAACAAGAAATTTAGTTCACTACTTGTGAAACGTTTAATTATTCGAATGTATCAGCAGAATTTTTGGATTAACTCGGTTAATCATCCTAACCAAGATCGATTGTTGGATTACAACAATTTTTTTTATTCTGAGTTTTATTCTCAGATTCTATCTGAGGGGTTTGCGATCGTTGTAGAAATCCCATTCTCGCTACGAGAATTATCTTGTCCGAAAGAAAAAGAAACACCAAAGTTTCAGAATTTACGATCTATTCATTCAATATTTCCCTTTTTAGAAGACAAATTTTTGCATTTACATTATCTATCACATATAGAAATACCCTATCCTATCCATTTTGAAATCTTGGTTCAACTCCTTCAATACCGGATCAAAGATGTTCCATCTTTGCATTTATTGCGATTCTTTCTCAACTACTATTCGAATTGGAATAGTCTTATTACTTCAATGAAATCGATTTTTCTTTTGAAAAAAGAAAATAAAAGACTATTTCGATTCCTATATAACTCTTATGTATCAGAATATGAATTTTTCTTGTTGTTTCTTCGTAAACAATCTTCTTGCTTACCATTAACATCTTCTGGAAC